AACTGCCCACATTCGTTCGTTTTGGACCAGATCGAGAATCGTTCTCAACAGTTTGTGTAACCATAAATCCTATTGTAGTCATTGAGATCTGTTGACTTTGTATACTCTTCCGTTGTAAATAAATGATCTTATCATAGATCCGTTGTGTTCTTGAACTTTTCTAATAATGGAAACAGCAACCCTAGTCGCCGTCTTTCTATCTGGTTTACTTGTAAGTTTTACTGGGTACGCCTTATATACCGCTTTTGGGCAACCTTCTCAACAACTAAGAGATCCGTTCGAGGAACATGGGGACTAGTTGAAGTAATGAGCCTCTCAATATTGGGAGGCTCATTACTTCAATTGAAATCGAGATAATGAAAAGACTTTCATTTTTTAGTTGGAACTTTAGGCGGTTCTCTAAAAAAGATAGCGAAAAAAATAATCCCTAGGGTTGAGACTAAGAGGAATGTATAAACCAATGCTTCCATAGATTCGATCGTTATTTACAATTATAGCTTCCATACCTATTTGTTTTTTCTTTCTTTTATTGGGGACCATCTCCCGGCTACCGAAAGAGCAAGAGACAAAAAACGGGGAGTCAAAGCAAGATTTCTCTGCTACCCTCTATCAATATCAAAATCACTAACAAATCATAAAAAGAAAATAGATTCGAAAGACATCAAAAGAAGGTTGGATCAGACTACTTGTCTTCTTGTAGTTGGATCTCCAAGTTTTTGGAAGGCTCCAAATTCTACTTGAGCATCCAAATCTGGGTCAATCCCAGCAAAAACATCTCTGAACAGGGTTCTAGCACCATGCCAAATGTGTCCGAAGAAGAAGAGCAAAGCAAATGAAGCATGTCCAAAAGTAAACCAACCCCTTGGACTGCTACGAAAAACACCGTCGGATTTCAAAGTAGCACGATCTAATTCAAAAATTTCACCCAATTGAGCGCGTCTAGCATATTTTTTTACAGTCGCAGGGTCATTATAACTGACTCCATTGAGTTCGCCACCGTAGAACTCAACAGTTACACCGACTTGTTCGACACTATACTTCGATTCGGCTCTTCGAAAAGGAACATCCGCTCGAACAATCCCGGCTCCATCTACCAAAACAACCGGAAATGTTTCAAAAAAAGTGGGCATACGACGTACAAAAAGTTCACGACCTTCTTTATCTCTAAAGATAGGATGTCCTAACCATCCAACCGCTATTCCATCCCCGTTATCCATTGAACCCGCCCTGAATAATCCCCCTTTTGCCGGATTATTGCCGATGTAATCATAAAAGGCTAATTTTTCAGGAATTTTAGACCAAGCTTCTGATAAACTTTGATTTTCGGCTAACCCCGCACTAATTCGTCGATATATCTCTTGTTGGAAGTACCCCTGATCCCATTGATAACGAGTCGGTCCAAACAATTCGATCGGGGTAGTTGCTGAACCATACCACATAGTTCCGGCAACAACAAAAGCTGCAAAAAAGACAGCAGCGATACTACTGGAAAGGACAGTTTCGATATTACCCATGCGCAATCCCTTGTATAGACGTTGGGGTGGTCGAACGCTAAGATGGAATAGGCCTGCTAATATGCCCAATGTCCCAGCCGCAATATGATGAGAGGCTATTCCTCCCGGAACAAAAGGATCGAAACCTTCCACGCCCCACGCTGGATTTACCGGTTGTACTTTTCCAGTTAGTCCATAAGGATCGGACACCCATATTCCCGGACCATACAAGCCTGTTACATGAAATGCACCAAAACCAAAGCAAGCCACCCCCGCGAGAAATAAATGAATTCCAAAGATCTTGGGCAAATCCAACGAAGGTTTTCCTGTACGTTCATCAGTAAATATTTCTAGATCCCAATACACCCAATGCCAGATAGCTGCTAAAAAGCACAAGCCCGAAAACACAATATGCGCTCCGGCGACACCTTCGTAACTCCAAATACCCGGAGATGTTATAGTCCCTCCTGTGATACCCCAGCCACCCCATGAATTGATTATTCCTAAACGCGTCATGAAGGGTATGACAAACATACCCTGTCTCCACATTGGATCCAGAACGGGGTCAGAAGGATCAAAAACTGCTAATTCATACAGAGCCATCGAACCGGCCCACCCAGCAACCAGAGCTGTATGCATTATATGAACAGCAAGCAACCGGCCGGGATCATTCAATACGATAGTATGAACACGATACCAAGGCAAACCCATGAAAATACCCCTTTATCAAAGAAAAAAGACACTACGCAACTTTATTACATTGGACACGACTAGACTCTGCCGATGTTACGTCCCCCGAGGAGAGGGCGATTAGTTCAGAGCAAGGGTTCATAATTTGTTTGATTCTATTAGCAATAATGGAACAATTCCGTTCGTAGGAAAAAAGAGAAGCAGATTTATTCTATACTCGATAAGTACCAATACGCAATGGGCCGCTTGATGCCTTTTCTATAAACGAATGGGACCATCTTTGTTCATGATTACAGGGGCCTAGTTCTAAGAATTGATCTTATTCATTCTGTCTTTCTTTATGCATTTTTGATAAAGAACAATATTATCAAAACAAGAAAACCTTTCTTACGTTTTCACATCTAAAGTCTAGTATTTTTTTTATTTTTTCTTTCATTTAATGCCCGTTGGTGTGCCAAAAATACCTTATGATATTCCTGACGACGAAGACGAGGAAGCAACTTGGGTTGACTTATAGTGCGACTTGGCAGATCTATTGGGTCATATGGGCTTTCCCCCTTCTCTTCCCGATCAAGAGATCCTCTATTTCGCCCAAAAAAGATGAATTGGATCATCAAAAATTTGGAGCGTGAAGTGCAATTAGATCCTTTTTTAAGGGGATTCAAATTACTATTATCAATTCAAATAATTTATGGCTGGCTCGGTTGGACTAAGAAATTGAAATATCCAGACTTCGTTTAAAAAAACCAATTGGTAATATATCTACCATTACTCCTTATAAAGGGATTCCTCTATTCTAAAGAAATCTTCTTTGGAAATAGAAGTGATTTTAAACTGTTCTCTTAATCAATCGAGTAATATGTATAAAGACCTCAAATATTTGCCGGACTATACGGATTGAGAAAAAAGAAGTGGTAAGGGGAGTATTTGTCCTATATGTGCAAATCGAAGGCGGGCAGATCTTTACCCGGAGTAGAGTATAAACCTAAAAAGAGTAAGATAAAAGAGGCCCAGTTTGGAACAAGAAAATGACATCGTGATTTGGATTGGATCGCGATGAAAGAATATATCAATGAAAAGTGAATTCGATCCGGTTAATGAATTCTTTTTTCTAAGGAAAGGAATCAAAACTCATCTTTATTGAAAAATCGAAGAAAAATTAGGAGTCAGTAAAGAGCATGCTCTGAAATCCGAAAGGGGATTGGAATATACACATTGATTTTTTTGCAAATTTTTTTGAACCGTATGCGCCAAACGGCGCCTGTACGGTTCCTACGGAATACAATTTTAACCTAATCGACCGACTTTATCGAGAAAGAGCACTTTTTTTATTCAAAGACCTTAGTCCCGAGACGGCAAATCACATTGTCGGTCTTATGATATTTCTGAATATCGACGATTGTAACCAAGAGCAATTTTTATTTATAAACTCTACGGGTGGAGGAGTAATGCATGGGCTAGCTGTTCATAATGCGATAAATTTTGTGCTACCAGATGTACATACACTCTGTCTGGGAGTAGCCGCTTCAATGGCAGCTTTTGTCCTGGCCGGAGGCTCACAGACTAAACGTATAGCATTCCCTAACGCTTGGCGCCAATGAGGTTTTATTTGAAAGAAAAAAGACGACTATGCCTTCGCCATATGAAAAATGAATCTCCATATGAAATATGAATAAAAAAGTAATAATAGCATGGCACTTTGAATTCGATATACAAAAGTTTTTTTCAAAGCATTAGATTTTTTATCGAGAGAGTAGTATGAGATAAAAGGTATTTCCGATGTGTTCTTATCTATCGGCAGTGCAGTTCAGCGTCCCAAACTTTTTTTCACACGGCAAATCTCTTAATAATATTTATGTTCTGAACTAGTGAAAAAAAAATTCTTTTTCCCTTAGGTTATTTAATCAAATAAAAAGCAACTTTGGGATTGCTTAATCATAGACAAAAAAGAAATATAGAAAGCAACGGAGCCATCATAGTAGTTTTTAACTCCCACGAAAGGAAGGGTGGTAATTTGATCATTTTCCGAGCGGGGTCTAATCAATCCTATTTTTCTCTTTCGTTGGGGGGGCGTAAGGATCAATTTTATTCTAGAGCCGTATGCAATGCATAGAAAGATGCCTGTACGGTTGTGCAATTCTATTTTTTTTCGTGCTATTCTTTTCTCTTTCTTTTATCTTCCCTTCATCATGTGCAATAGAAAAACTTTTGATTTTGTTATATCATCAGGGTAATGATCCACCAACCTACTAGTACTTTTATTCAAGGCTACATGGAAGAGGTAATCACGGACACAGATTTGGTGCTAAAACTACGTGAAGAGATCACAAACTTTTTTGTACAAAGATCGCACAAACCTTTCTGGATGGTCTTCGAAGACATGGAAAGAGATGTTTTTCTGTCACCAGAAGAAGCCAAAGCTTATGGAATTGTTGATTCTGTAGGGCTTGAAGGGCTTCAATGGCGTAACGGGCATAAATGATACTAGCCTGTATTTCGCGCAAATCTCTAATTTTAGATTACCGCTACCGACAGAGTTGACTCGAAATAATCCGGTTAGGATGGATCTAAACCATCCAATTATATCTATATCTATGATTCAACATGCCAACTATTAAACAACTTATTAGAAAGACAAGACAGCCAATCAGAAATGTTACAAAATCGCCCGCTCTTAAGAGATGCCCTCAACGTCGAGGAACGTGTACTAGGTTGTATGTGCGACTCGTTCAGATCATGAGCTAGAACAAAGGAAAGCGAACAAGTTTCCAGTATCAAAGGTCAGTACCGGTGAATAGGCTGGAACGAAAAAATGAACTCTATTTACTATCTAAAAAACGAAAATGGATCATATGCCTTTCATTGTGTAGGAAATTTATGGTTTCCCTTGGTGTAAATTCAATCACCTCAATTTAAGAATTCTCCATTGGTAGCAAATGCTTATCCATTAAGCGGAGGAACTCTTGGTTTCAATTTCAAAGATTAGGCCACCCTCTTGCAAGAACGGACTAACAAGGTCAGCTATCCAGCTAACCCTCATAATTAAATACCGTTACTGTATAGGTAGATCTCGTTGTGAAGACCTAGTTACTGGATAATTCATGGGTAGAGCTAAAGAATGTGAACTATACAAGTTCCCAATAGCATTAATTAAATGAAGTTAAAGGCTCCGGTGTATAGAGAAGACCTCACCGTTTAAGAAGTAACCATAGAAACGATGGAATCCACTATTGCTTTAGAATTTATATTTCTTATTATCTTTTTAATACCTAGTAGAATCCAATTTCAAATTGTGAGGTAAAACAAAGGTCTCAAAAAATAAAAAATCGTGGTCGGGAAGGTTATCGTAGCCAAAGCCATTGGAATTTTGAGTTTATACATTGGAAAAACTCATTGGGTTCTTAATAGACTAGGAAGGGGGAAAAAGAATAACTGCAAGAACGGAAATCAATTAGTTATTCGACAAAGTTTGATTTATGCATATTCAATGACCAGAACTAGACGGGGATATATAGCTCGGAGACGTAGAAGAAAAGCACGTTCATTTATATCAAGCTTTCGGGGAGGTCTTTTAAAGCCTCAACAAGACATAAGAGCTTTGGCTTCGTCTCATCGGGATAGGAATGGGCAAAAAAGAAATTTCCGTCGTTTGTGGATCACTCGAATCAATTCAGAAATTCGTGACGGGTGGGTATATTATAACTATAGTAAATTCATCCATGATCTATACAAGAGACAGTTGCTTCTTAATCGTAAAATACTTGCGCAAATAGCTATAGCAAATAAAAACTGTCTTTATCTAATTTCCAATGAAATCATAAAAAAAGTAAATTGGAAGGAATCTGCCGGAGTAATTTAAACGGAGTTCCCCGGAGAATGACCTCCGGGAAAGTAGAGTCAAAATGACTCAAAAAAGAAATAAATAGGACTCAACACTTTCAATCAACAATTTGGAGTTTGACTTCTGAATCCGATTTTTGATTTGTTTTTGTCTTACGAAACGAGAAGCAAAGCCGGTCCGGATTGTCGGATTTTTGCACAAAGCATCAATCTGCGTTTGAGTTCGGGTGTGAATTTTCATTCAAGTGACGAAAGAGTAAATCTATTTTTTTTGTCTCTCACAGTCGACTTATATTTCTTTCCGTCTGACTTATATTTCTTTCGAACTCGCGCGGTCGACTTCTTTCTTTCACCTTGTTTCTCATTAGTAATAAAAGGTAACGAAGATAAAATACGAGCTTGTTTTATAGCAAGAGTCATTAATCGTTGTTGTTTCAAGGTCAATTTATTTACTCGTCTAGATAAGATTTTTCCTTGCTCACTAATAAATCGACCAATTAAACTCATGTTTCTATAATCAATTCGATCCCCCGATTGGATCGGGGGCAAACGCCTACGAAAAGATCGCTTGGATTTAAGCAAAGGTCGCTTGGATTTATCCATGGTTTGTTTAATTTATTTCTTTAAACCGAAAATCCTATTTCGGTTGGATCTAGAAAATGAATTAGAATACATAAAAACAATAGGATTTTCTTTCTATTCAAATTATCTTAGCGATAATTAGCATAGCATTTTTCCTCCTCCTGGGGAGGGTGCAAGTGCTCGGTTCGAGCTATTTCGTTATCTCCCCATGAATCGTATGTTTGAAACAATATGGACAGAATTTTCTCAATTCCAATCGATTAGGCGTATTGTGCCGATTCTTTTGAGTTATATATCTGGAAATGCCTTTTGATGCCTTATTAACAACCTTTCGAACACAAGTAGTACATTCTAAAATAACTGTTATTCGGATATCTTTCCCCTTGGCCATGAACCTCCTTTAGATTTTTTATTTACTCAACGCTTTTCCTTTCGATTCGAAATGAAGAAGAAAGAAAAATTCGTTTAAGTATCTTGTATAATATTCTTTCTAGACCCACATTTTATAGTCTACTTCCATTCCTCTATTATTCTACTATTCGAATTGGAATCCGAATCCCACAGCCGTTGAATCCACTTTTCTTCTTTCTCTTTCCTCCCTTATTCTAAAAATCAGAAAAAATAGAGAAAAGAGAAATAGAGAAAAGAAAATATAGAGGGGGAGACTTGATTAGTGACCGCTATTTCATTGTAGTTCTAATCTTCTTTATTCCTTTCCACGTCACTAACTAGAATGAAAAAAAGGGGAATGTCAACGCATCCGGGAAAAAACGATTAATCTCTATCAATAGACCTGCTAAAGACGCGAACCATAGCGCACTTAGTACCGGTGCCACGGAAAGATATGTTTTTAGATCTCGCATTGAAAACCCCCTTCATTTTATTGTAATACATA